TTCAAAATATCCTGAACAGTTTCTGTAGGTTGAGCACCCTTTTCAAGGAAATATAGAATAGCAGGAACATTTAAATAAGTTTGATTCTTTATTGGATCATAAAAACCCACTTTCCGAAGATCTCTTCCTTCTCTTCGGGATCGAACATCAATTGCAACGATTCGATAGACGGCTCATTGGGATAGATGTAGATGAATAATACCCCCCCTAGAAACGTATAGGAAGTTTTCTCCTCGTACGGCTCGAGAAAAAATGATTTAAAGTTTTATTTATGTTTATGTATAGAATTACAACGGCAAATGGATATATAAAATGATTAAATCAATATGATTAAGTTCTTTCTTCTTCTTCCTTCCTGAAAAAGAAAAAAACCATTCGTACTCATAACTCAAATTGGATAACTCTCAAATAGTTCAAAGGAAAATCTTTAGGCATTTCTTTTATTGAGTGGTCTTTAAACCCCTTCCTTTTTTCATTTGTTTCATTTCATTTTTTTTTGATTTGTTTTTATTATGGTTCAGTTATTGAGACAATTGTAAAGGGTGTTTCCTTGTTCTGGGATCCTTTATCTTTTTTTTGTTTTAAATCATTGGGTTTAGACATAACTTCGGTGATTCTTAATCCTCTCAAAATGGCAGCAACATACCCCTTTTGTGATTTTCTTTCTATCAAAGAATCATACAAACGGTTGATTCCTACGCGATACACTTTGTATCGAAAGAGTTTTATGAATTCCAAGAAATTTTCCTTTTGGGTTGGAAACTTGGAACCTTTTCGATTTCTATATCGAAGATATATTTACGAAGTTGTTCCAATTTATTGATTGGCATTAACCCTAGATCTTTGCACTTGAGAAATGAATCAATATTTTCTACTCGAGCTCCATCATGAACTATTTACATTACAACCCAACAAAAAAAGAGAGGGTATAGTGGAACAGAACAAACGATGTCGAGCCAAGAGCACCTCCATTCCTATAAAAAATGGTGGACGTAAGAATCCACAACGGATCATGTCTTTCAAGTCGCACGTTGCTTTCTACCACATCGTTTCAAACGAAGTTTTACCATAACATTTCTCTAATTTGGAGCCGGTATGGAATTGATTCTATTATGGAATCATGAATAATCATTGGTTCATCCGTTACATAGTAATCTATATTTTTTTCTTCTATATAAATAGATAGATATTTTTATGAAAAAGTTTTAGCAAGAATTAAACTTAACCCCCTATTTTTAACTCCATGCTTGATTAATAATAATTAAAAATATTAGAGATTAATAAAGAAATATTCTATTAAAAAAATAGAAATATCATAAAAAAAAAAACAAAAATAAGACGAATAAACGAGTTCTTTTTGAATATCTACATCTTCCTTTGACATTCTTATTTTTTATTTGAATATTATTTCAATAAAGTTTTACAGTACGACCCGCGTTTGATCCTCATAAAAGAGAAATATTTCTATTTCTTTTGGAATTGAATAATCATCGCTTAAAGCAGATAGATCGAAGAATAAAAAAACTGATGTAAAGGAAGATTTAAGTCATTATTCTTTCATTCTGATTTTTTCAATTAAATGAAAGAATAGGATAGTGGGTTTTCTTATCTATCAGATAGATAGAGCAACATTCACTCTTATAAACATTCTATGTTAAATATTTCAATTTGAAAATGGAAAAGATCCCCATTTTTTCACAAAAAAAAAACGATTGTCACTGAAATAGAGCGATAACAATATATACATATAAGTTATGCGTTTCCTCATTATATTCATTATATATAATTATAATATATTAATATATATTATATATTTTCGTATTTTATTTGATGTGAGATTCAGTAATCTTTCTATAATCAAAAAGTAAAATGAATAAAATGGATGAAGCACCCTTGTCTCAATCTTTACATAGATTTACAATTATTCATTAGAGCCAAAGATGAACTATTGAAAAATAAAGTTCAAATAAAATACATCGATTACATATGGAATTTGATTGTTTATTAATAAGATTCGGACAGACGTAGATATTGAACTTAATACTTTCCGCTGCTCATTAACTTTTACCTACTCCCCGAATTCAATAGGAATCATAAATCAAATAAAGGTCCTTTTTTTTCGAGACGCTGACTATCTTGTCTAGGTATAAAGCCAAACAAGTATAGATTAAATCCTTGCCCCCCCCTTTTTCTTTTTTATTTTACCCTAGAGTCTTAGAGATTTAATCCCCTTAATTGAATTCAATTATAGCATCAAAAACCCCCTCTTGGTTAGAAAATAAGAGATCCACAGAGAATTTATAATTGAACTATTTCATTTAAAGAATAGGGAATAAGAGATAGGAGATAGAATATAGGTTCTTTCGAATTTCGATACATTTTACATCGTTGAGAATTCAATACGGAACGTAAGTTTTTTCTAAATAACTAACTTCTTTCAATATGAATATGAAGAGAATAAACATGTGATGAAAAGCCCAACCAACTTTTTTATTGAATT